TCGAATTTCTAAATTCTCATAGGGTCCCCCTGGAATTCCTTCCAGAGCCTGTTGGATAATTTTTATGGATTCTGTCATTTCACTGATTCGTACTAAATACCGAGCTAATGAATCCCCTTCTTTTTGCCATTGAATCTCCCAATCAAATTCGTCGTAAGACTCATAACGATCAATTTTACGAAGATCCCACTGTATTCCGGAAGCTCGTAACATTGGGCCCGATAAACCCCAATTTAGTGCTTCTTCTGCGCCAATAATGCCTACGCCTTCAACTCGTTCTAAAAAAATAGGATTCCGCGTAATAAGCTTTTGATATTCAGCAACCCCGGTTAAAAAATAATCGCAAAAATCCAAACATTTATCTATCCAGCCATGAGGTAGATCAGCAGCTACTCCTCCGATACGAAAATAATTATGCATCATGCGCATACCGGTAGCAGCTTCGAACAAGTCATATATTAACTCTCGTTCTCGAAAAATATAGAAGAAAGGGGTCTGTGCCCCAATATCTGCCATAAAAGGGCCAAGCCATAACAAATGAGAAGCGATACGACTTAACTCCAACATAATAGCTCTGATATAGCTAGCCCTTTTAGGTACTTGAATATTGCCTAGCTGTTCGGGTCCATTTACGGTTATTGCTTCTGTGAACATAGTAGCTAAATAATCCCAACGCGTTACATAAGGCAAATATTGTATAATTGTTCGATTTTCCGCAATTTTCTCCATCCCTCTATGTAAATAACCCAGTATTGGTTCACAATCAATAACATTTTCACCATCGAGAGTAACAATCAGTCGAAGAACACCATGCATTGATGGGTGGTGAGGGCCCATATTGACTATCATGAGGTCTTTTCTTGTAGTTGGTGCAATCATAAGTTTTTTCCCGAGTCGTTCTTCCATGCATTGCTGAAAGTAAAAAGAAGTTCATCAAAATTTAAACGACTAAGCTCAAATGGTATCACGCTTCAAATTAACGAGTTTTTATCTCTCGAATATTTAACTCACTAATTAATTCTTTATAGCGTCTTCTATTTTTTTTTGACAAATAGGCCAGCAGTCGTTGGCGTTTTCCCAAAATTTTCCGCAAACCTCTCTGGGATGAAGAGTCTTTTTTGTGCAATTCCAAATGTGAAGTAAGTCTTCTTATCTTAGTGGTAAAACTGAATACTTGAAATTCAACAGACCCTCTGTTTTCTTCGTTTTCTTTTTGAGAAATAACCGAAATGAATGAATTTGTTACCATAAAAAAATCCCCTTTCCCTTTTTACAGATATGGATTTTATTGATCAGTAATAATAATGCCATTAATTGGAATCTGGTATATACAATAATCTAATCCAAATTTCTTTATGAACTCCTAATTTTCTGAATTCAAATCAATTAATCCAATTTCTAATTGGATTTAGATAGGGATAGAAAAGGATTGGTACATTTTCGCATCGAAGAATTTAGACCTAAAACAAAGAAGGTTTTGTTGATTCATTTCGAGATCTAATCGAGACATTATTCATTTCCTATTGGATATTAGAATGAAATGTGAGACAAGACATGTGATCTATGTATTTGTTTGCTTTGATATACCCTATTATATATAGGGTATAGAATATATAGAAAAAGTGTATTATCCACGAAATGTCAAAATTGCAATCGTGGATACAGATGTATTCTTAACATACTGAAACGACTGCCATTATTGGTATCAAACCAATAACGATTCATACAAGCTAAATCCTCTAATCGATAATTAGGCCAAAGAAAGAGCTTTAATTTCATTAATTGATTTTTCTCTCTATCAAAATGGTTACTGTCATGCGAAACTTGGCTGCTGTCTTTTACGTCCTTTGCATTCCAAAATACTGGATTTCTATCTTCACCATTTCTATTCTTTGAATTAAAACAACTTAGAATTTTCAACTTTCTACGACGTCTAAATGATAAAATATTTTCAGGAACAAGCAAATCAAAATGATTTTTGTCTCTATTTTCAGTTATTCTTTGGTGTGATGAAATAGTTTCATCAAAATTCTTCTTAGAAACATATCTTTGTTCTTGGTATTTTTGATTAGTTTGGTGCTTACTCTTATGAACCAATGAAATACCTATGGTTTGATACATAATAAATTGTGCATCGTTTTTTCCAAACAGACGAATGGGTTCTATAATCAATATTCCCTTTTTCATCAATTGGTTAAGAGTTAAATTCTTCTCAATCAGCATTATATCCAAACTCATTTCTCTATTTTGAATCGAGGGTATAGTAATTTGGGTTGGATCTATCAGTCTAAGTAGGAGACAATATACCTTGACATTATTGATCAGTCTTTGATTCAAAGTATCGTCCCATCTCAATTGAAAAAGCAAATAACGTTTCAGGAAGAAATCTAGTTCTGCTCTCGCGCTGCTTTTGTATTGTTTTTTCTTTTTCCCCTTTTTCATGTCTGATCTTGCATAATTTTCTTCACTATCTTTTTGTTGTGAGAGAACGGATCCAAGATTTCCTGAACTTGTGGGTTCTTTTTCTCCTTGATTTCGATGCTTTTTATTCGATGGTATCAAAAAACTTCCTTTTTGCTTTTGATTTATTTTTTTATTTTCACTACTATTTTCATTTTTATTCAAATTTGAAAGAAGTAATTTGCTTGGTATAAACCAAGGTTTCCTTTTATATGCATTATAAAGTAACACAAATTCTGGGAAGAACCAAGGTTCCAAATTCGCTATGTGACACTTTAGCATTTTTTCATTCATTCCCATCCAATCAAAAAATACTTTGTCGGAGTTTGGTGGATTGATTTCTGGAATCATAAGGTAAAAAAGATTTTTTTTAGGAATTATTTGAGTATTTTGATTCCCATTGCTGACCCAGGCCTCAATATCGCCTTTTTGTTTAAGATCAAAATTGAGAATGTTCCAATCAAAATATTTTCTATCGACCATTTTTTCCATATATAGAATATGGACCTTTCCTAGATAATTATCGATAGGGATGTTCCTCAGTATATTTTCTTTATGCGTGTTATAAGAAATCTCTTGTTTCTTACGTCCTTGAAACGGAGATCTATAAAAAAAGTATTCCGTTTTATTTTCATAATTAAGAAATTTATATGATAAAAGATCATATTTATAGTATTTTTGCAAATTCTCTTTTCTTTTTTGATTAGATAATGAATATACTTCAATTTGTTTTTGTTTTTTGAAATCAATTAATTGGTCTTTTTCATATGAATGCCTTTTGCTAAAATTTTCCTTTTTAGCTATACGACGCTGATGAACTGTATTGCGCCATTTTTCTGGTATTAATCTATACCATCTGCTCTGAGATAAATTGTATTGATAATATCCTCTTAACCACTTTTTCCATTGATTCATTTCATAACTCCGCAGTTTCTTATCCCCTAATTTCGAATCAACCATTCCTTGTGTTTCAAAAGAATCCTTTATTTCAGGCGGGGGGATTCCTTGAGATTGAAGAACAGCTCTTGATTTATACGAGTTACTAACTTGGATTTGTGATAATTTGAAAAATACATATGCTTGTGACACGTAGGATAAGTCATAAAAAATAGGTGAATTTTTTTGACTATTACTAATATTATCAAGTGACTTTTTTATAGTCGAAATAAATGGAATTCTATTTTTCTTAATTTTATTAATTCTTTCTTGTTTTCTTTCATTATTGTAAATGGATTTATCAATAATTTTTTTTGTTGATTCAAGAAAAAGTTCTGTATTCATTCTGGGAATATTAATGATACATAAAAATATATCTGTGTAGATTCTTTCAATGAAAAATTTCAAAAAAAGAGGTAATTTAGAGATTAATTGAGCATTTCTTTTTTTGAATATTTGCCATTTTTCGAATCTTTTAGCATTATAACTTGTTTTTTTAAGACTAATATTATTTATTCTTGGAGTTACTTTTTTTTGCTCTTTTATAATTCTTTCTATTTGATTTTGAATTGTACTTGTTCTAGTAGTCAAATCCTTGATTTTTTTTTCTGTTAATGAAGAATTTGTCCAATTCGTAGATGCAATTTCACTAAACGATTCGTGAATTAGCTGATTGCTTATTATAGAATCTTTTTCTTCTTTAATTTCACTTGATTCATATACTTCTCTTCCTGTTAATCGAAATAACAGAATTTTTGAAAGTTCTTTTATTATTCTTTTTATAAAAATAACACTTTCGATAACCCATTCTTTTGTTTCTTTTAAAACTTTTCGAAGTAATTTTATTTTTCTTTTAAAAACTATTAGAACTCGAAAAGACTTCTTTTGAAATTTTCCAATTTTTTTTTCAATTTCCTTAAAAATGGGTTTAAAAAAGGAAGGTCGTTTTCGGGGCGAACCAAAAGGAAATTCAGTTTCCATTCCCCAAACTGTTAAAAAACAAAAATCATCTTTTGCTTTTTTCTTTTTCATTAAACCTTTCTTAGATGATCGTAGTTTCGATTTGTGCCAGGGTTTCAGACGGAAAGGAAATAAGATTTTTATCTGAATACCGTCTGTCAACCAATTTTTCGGAAATTCTGTTTCGGATAATGGAACACCATTATAGGTACATTTAACATGCATCTCTCTATTCCATTCCTGTAAATCCTCAAACCATTCGGGAAATTGAAATAGGAACATGCGTCCACTATTTTTTGCAATTAGCAATGAAGGTAATACAATATATTTTCTAAAAATAGATTGAGTTAGTAACATGCAACCTCTTATTACTTGTGTAATTGGAATGGTATCCCAGGCCTCTGCTATCTGTATTCGCTCTTTCTCCGTTCTTTCCTTTGTCTCTTTTTCTTCTTCTCTTTTTCTTTCGTCTTCTGTATACTCTACAATTTTGAATGCTTCCCCTTTCCCCACCCAATTTCTAAAAATTACTTTAATCAGCCCGGAGATATCAAAAGAAAAAAGAGGGGATTTTTCTATTCTGTCCAAAAAAAGAGGGGAATGTGCGTTTGCTTGAAACAATTCCCAAATAACTATTTTACGTC